TTTGTGGCGAAAGCGGAAATAGTAGTAAAAGCGAGAGTTCCAGTATCAAAACTAGCACAGATGGTAGTATAAGTTCTAATAATATAAATGTAACTCAAAAATACAGGCATTTGTGGATTCAATGCGAAAATTGTTATGAATTAAATTATAAGAAAATTTTAAAATCCAAAATGAATATTTGTGAACAGTGTGGATATCATTTGAAAATGAGTAGTTTCGATAGAATCGAACTTTCGATTGATCCAGGTACTTGGGATCCTATGAATGAGGACATGGTCTCTCTGGATCCCATTGAATTTCATTCGGAGGAGGAACCTTATAAAGATCGTATTGATTCTTATCAAAAAAATACAGGATTAACTGAGGCTGTTCAAACAGGCACAGGTCAATTAAATGGCATTCCCGTAGCAATTGGGGTTATGGATTTTCAGTTTATGGGGGGTAGTATGGGATCCGTAGTAGGTGAAAAAATCACACGTTTGGCTGAGTATGCTACCAATAAACTTTTACCTCTTATTCTAGTGTGTGCTTCTGGAGGGGCACGCATGCAAGAAGGAAGTTTGAGCTTGATGCAAATGGCTAAAATATCTTCCGCTTTATATGATTATCAATCAAATAAAAAGTTATTTTATGTCGCAATCCTTACATCCCCTACCACAGGCGGGGTGACGGCTAGTTTTGGTATGTTGGGAGATATCATTATTGCCGAACCCAACGCTTACATTGCATTTGCGGGTAAAAGAGTAATTGAACAAACATTGAATAAGACAGTACCTGAGGATTCACAAGTGGCTGAATATTTATTCCATAAGGGCTTATTCGATCCAATCGTACCACGTAATCCTTTAAAGGGCGTTCTGAGTGAATTATTTCGGCTACATGCTTTCTTTCCTTTGAATCAAACTTAGATTAAGTGGAGCCGTAGAGTAGAGTCTTAATTTAATAATTAATTTAAGTATATACTCACTTAGGTATACTTAGTATAATAACTTAGTATAATATAAGTATAATATAATAATTATATAAATATAATTATTATATATGAATTATAAGATATCTTTATAACAATATAAGTTTCTAACAAAATAAGGTTAAAATAAAAATATTAATATAAAACAATAAATAAAAATAACAGGTACAAATATTAAATCGAGGTACCCATTCAATGATAACTCTCAACAACTTTCCCTCCATTTTTGTGCCTTTAGTAGGCTTAGTATTTCCGGCAATTGCAATGGTTTCTTTATCTCTTCATGTTCAAAAAAACAAGATTTTTTAGATACTATAGCGACAAATCTTATCCATTTTTTTTTTTCAAAACTGACTTGGATCATAACACCCATATCTATTTAGTAGAATATGGTATAACATGTTGCTTCTTTCGAGCATAAGCTCTTATGTATGTGTAAACATGATATATGGGTAAATTCATTTTTCAAATGGATCGGCATCGGGGAGAATTTCGGAAACGTAAAGTCAATATATCTATATATATGTGGATGTCTATAAGAGATGTTATTATTTTAGTTTGGATCTAAGCAATTCGATGAATTATTCTTAAAGGTTCACATCATAGTAGTGCTGGTTGATGAAAGTTACTTCGGAAACAAAAAAAGTAAAATCCAATTTATTTTTGTTATTTTTCCAATTCCAATAAAATGCAACTAGGTCTAGTGAGAATATGAGTTGGCGATCAGAACGTATATGGATAGAACTTATAGCGGGATCTCGAAAAATAAGTAATTTCGGCTGGGCCCTTATTCTTTTTTTAGGTTCATTAGGGTTTGTATTGGTTGGAACCTCCAGTTATTTTGGTAGGAATTTTATATCTTTATTTCCTTCTCAGCAAATCCATTTTTTTCCACAAGGGATCGTGATGTCTTTCTATGGGATCGCGGGTCTTTTTATTAGTTCCTACTTGTGGTGCACAATTTCGTGGAATGTAGGTAGTGGTTATGATCGATTCGATATAAAAGAGGGCATAGTGTGTATTTTTCGTTGGGGATTCCCTGGAAAAAACCGTCGCATATTCCTCCGATTCCTTATGAAAGACATTCAGTCCATCAGAATAGAAAATAAAGAGGGTCTTTTTGCTCGTCGGGTCCTTTATATGGAAATCAGAGGCCAGGGGGCCATTCCCTTGACGCGTACTGATGAGAATTTGACTCCACGAGAAATTGAGCAAAAAGCTGCTGAATTGGCCTATTTCTTGCGCGTACCAATTGAAGTATTTTGAAAAAAGAAACTGAAGAATTAATACTTTGCAAGAGGGAAAAAACTCAAGAATCCTCTTTTTTTTTCTATACCATAAGTTAACGGAAGTTTCTTCCGAACGCTTATTCGAGCCAAAGTAAACGTATACGAAACAACCCTAAAACGAAAATTTTTGTGTCCATAATTTTTTTTTTTTCGAAATATTTGATATTTTTTTTAATAGAACAGGAGTTCTTTCGTCTCGAAATCCGACTAATATTAATTTGAAGTGGGCTCTTTCTTATTCTATTTCTGTATTCTTTCTAGATTCAAGGACGAACCACTATACTGCATCACAAATAAAAACTCTGAAATAGATTAATGGGCTAGATGACTTGGAATATAACTTATGCTTGATAGAAATATTAGTATCATATAGAGTCGACGCATGGGGTGAGTTCATTAAAACTTCAAAAATTCACAGACGAAAAAATGGCAAAAAAGAAAGTATTCATTTCCCTTCTATATCTTGCATCTATAGTATTTTTGCCTTGGTGGATCTCTCTCTCATTTAAAAAAAGTCTGGAATCTTGGATTACTAATTGGTGGAATATTAGACAATCCGAAATTTTTTTGAATGATATTCAAGAAAAGAGTATTCTAAAAAAATTCATAGACTTAGAGGAACTCCTTCGTTTGGAGGAAATGATAAAGGAATACCCGGAAACGCATTTACAAAAGCTTCGCGTTGAAATCTACAAAGAAACGATCCAATTGATCAAGATGCACAATGAGGATCGTATCCATACAATTTTACACTTCTCGACAAATATAATCTGTTTCGTTATTCTAAGTGGTTATTCTATTTTAGGTAATGAAGAACTTGTTATTCTTAACTCTTGGGTTCAAGAATTCCTATATAACTTAAGCGACACAATAAAAGCTTTTTCTATTCTTTTATTAACTGATTTATGTATAGGATTCCATTCGCCCCACGGTTGGGAATTAATGATTGGCTCTGTCTACAAAGATTTTGGATTTGCTCATAATGATCAAATTATATCCGGTCTTGTTTCTACTTTTCCAGTCATTTTAGATACAATTTTTAAATATTGGATCTTTCGTTATTTAAATCGTGTATCTCCTTCACTTGTAGTGATTTATCATTCAATGAACGACTGAAAAATGATCGCCCGACCTAATTAGAATATTTGGTCTAATTAGAATATTTGGTACTTTGTACATAAGCAAAACATTCAAAATTGTACTTAATCTTTCTACCCAGCCAAGCGATTTCTCCAATATTTCAGAAAAATTATTTCATTAAATAGCAAAATTATAGATAGGGAACTCTACTAGCGACCTACCTAATTTTATTGTAGAAAATTTCGGGATCAATGATTGGACCATGCAAACTAAAAAAACCTTTTCGTCGATAAAGAAAGAGATTACTCGATCCATTTCCGTATCGCTCATGATAATGATATATATAATAACTCAGGCACCCATTTCAAATGCCTATCCCATTTTTGCACAGCAGGGTTATGAAAATCCACGAGAAGCAACTGGCCGTATTGTATGTGCCAATTGCCATTTAGCTAATAAACCCGTGGATATCGAGGTTCCACAAGCGGTACTTCCGGATACTGTATTTGAAGCAGTTGTTCGAATTCCCTATGATCTGCAAGTGAAACAAGTTCTTGCTAATGGTAAAAAAGGAGCTTTGAATGTAGGGGCTGTTCTTATTTTACCCGAGGGGTTTGAACTAGCCCCCCCCGATCGTATTTCGCCTGAGATTAAAGAAAAGATAGGAAATCTGGCTTTTCAAAGTTACCGCCCTACTAAAAAAAATATTCTTGTGATAGGTCCTGTTCCTGGTCAGAAATATAGTGAAATCACCTTTCCTATTCTTTCCCCGGACCCCGCTACTAAGAAAGATGTTCACTTCTTAAAATATCCCATATATGTAGGCGGGAACAGAGGAAGGGGTCAGATTTATCCCGACGGGAGCAAGAGTAACAATAATGTTTATAATGCTACAGCAGCAGGTATAGTAAGCAAAATCATACGAAAAGAGAAAGGGGGGTACGAAATAACCATAGCGGAGGCATCGGATGGGCGTCAAGTGGTTGATATTATCCCTCCAGGGCCGGAACTTCTTGTTTCCGAGGGCGAATCCATCAAACTTGATCAACCATTAACGAGTAATCCTAATGTGGGCGGATTTGGTCAGGGGGATGCGGAAGTAGTACTTCAAGATCCATTACGTGTCCAAGGCCTTTTGCTCTTCTTGGCATCTGTTATTTTGGCACAAATCTTTTTAGTTCTTAAAAAGAAACAGTTTGAGAAGGTTCAATTGTCCGAAATGAATTTCTAGATCCGCGGATTTTTCAACATCAAGCTTTAAAAAGAAACAAACTCTTGTTGGCAATTATATTATGTAATTGTGTATGATCAAAAAAATTTTGTTTGTTTCTTTTTTTTTTTTCTACCGGATTTTGGGAATTACTTATACCAGTCATGATATGTATATTGTGAAGAATACTATTTTATTTTACTTATCTCTTCTTTGTTTTTTCAATCCAAATCGAAGTGATATAGAATGAATCAGTAATTTTCTATTCGAATAGAATCAAAACAAAAGATAAATAAGCGGAAAATAGAAACCAAAATATAAATGAAAGGAACAAAGCGTTTGATTTTAGGGGGGGGTTGTTCGTCTCCTAGTCCTTGACACAAGAAAAGGGATTTTCCCCAACCCCTTCTTGTGTCGAATTAATAATGATTTTTGATCCTGTTCGTCAAAA